ATTGTAGTAAATTATTAATTAGTTGCTACTTTTTAGCTTTTTTTTTATTTAAAAAGCAAAAAGTATTGATTTATTCTATTTATCATTACTTAAATTTAATTTTTAAATGTAATAGATGTATTTAGAGTAAGAATTAACTTACTTAATTAAATCTGCACATTAATAGTTAACTTACTTTTAAAGTGAAATTATTAATTAGTTGCTACTTTTTAGCTTTTTTTTTATTTAAAAAGCAAAAAGTATTGATTTATTCTATTTATCATTACTTAAATTTAATTTTTAAATGTAATAGATGTATTTAGAGTAAGAATTAACTTACTTAATTAAATCTGCACATTAATAGTTAACTTACTTTTAAAGTGAAATTATTAATTAGTTGCTACTTTTTAGCTTTTTTTTTTTTTTTTTTCTTTTTTTTTTTGTATATGATTTTAGTTGTTTTATTGGTTTTAAATTTGTCTTTATATTTTATTTATGTTTTATTTGTGCTTTTATTTATTTCTTGTTGTTTTTTTTGTGTAAAGTTATTTTTTTAATTGTTTTTTTTTTGAAAGTTTTATTCTTGCTTTTTGTTAATTTTTTTGTATGTTTTATATACGTTTTTTTTATATTAAATATTTTTGTTGTAGTATTTGTAATTGAATATGAATTTAGGTTTGATTCAGTAATACATTTAGAGGGGGTCAATGTCGTGCCAGCAGCCGCGGTTATACGTTAGTCTTCAAGATTAATTTTTTTGGTTTTAGTTATTTTTTTTTTGTATATTGTTGTTTTAATATTTGGTGGAATATTATTAATTTGTTTTATACTATATATGTTTTTCTATATAAGCTAATTTTTAAACTAGGATTAGATACCCTATTATTTTAGATTAATATTTTTACCAGGGTAGTATTTCTTTTTGAACGAAACCTAAAGAATTTGGCGGCATTTTATCTTTTTAGAGGAACCTGTTTCGTGAATGATGTTACACGATTGGCACTACTTATTTTATTTGTTTGTATATTTCCGTTATCAGAATATTTATAGATAATATTTTCATGATTTTTTATTAGGTTTTATTTCAGGTCAAGGTGCAGCTTATGAATAAGGGAATAATGGGTTACAATAATTTAATTTAAATGGATGTTTTTTTTTAAGATTGAACTGAAGGTGGATTTATTAGTAAGTTTTTATAATTATTTAATCTGAATTAGTACTAAATTGTGTACATATCGCCCGTCGCTCTCATTTATTTGAGATAAGTCGTAACAAAGTAGATTTACTGGAAAGTGAATCTGGATTATCAAGGTTTAATTTAATGTTGTTTTCGTTTACGTTGAAAAATTTTTTTGTGTGATTCAAAAAACCTTGAATTGTCATTGAATAATTTTTTTTTGTTGTTTTTGTGATTTTTTTATTAAAGTAGTTTTATTGGGTTTTTTTTTAGTAGTTTATTTTGAAATACTTGTTGTAAATTATAGTTTATTTTTAATGTAAATGATTTTTTTTATTATGTTGAAAGAATTTTATTTATTTTACCTTTTGTATCAGGGTTGATCAAATAATTTGATTTAATTATCTTTTCTCGAATTGGGGTGATTTACTTTAATATGATTTTTCATGTTTCATAATGATTTTTAATTTTAACGTGGTAGTGATATTCTATTCGTACTTCAAGATATCTAGTTTTCTGAGATTAAATTTAATTTTAATCTAATTTTAAATTAAATAATTTTTTATTTATTTTTTAATTAGGTTGTATTACTTAAGGGTTAAGCTTTGAGGTTGTATTATAATTTTTTTTTTTAATTTTTTTTATAGGCTTGGAATCGGCCATTATTTTAATTACGTTTTAGTTTAATTTATGATGTAATTATTTATTATTTTATTTAGTTTTATTATTGGAATTTGATCTTAAATATTTTATGTTCATTAATAATGATTGAATTAGTATATTTTATTGTTTATAATTTTTTTTATATGTAATATATTTTAAAGGAACTCGGCAATTTTTTGGTATTTCCGCCTGTTTATCAAAAACATCTCTTTCAGATTTTATTGGAAGTTGTGCCTGCTCACTGAAAATTAAAGAGCCGCGGTATTTTGACCGTGCAAAGGTAGCATAATCATTAGTATATTAATTGTATACTGGAATGAAAGGTTTGACGAGAAATACACTGTCTCTATTATATTTATATAATTTTACCTTCTAGTTAAAAGGCTGGGATTTATTTTTAGGACGATAAGACCCTATAGAGTTTGATTTTATTTATTTTATTATTTTGGGTTAATTTTTATTAATTAATTTTATTATAAATTTTGTTGGGGTGATGTGAATAATAGATAAACTATTCATTTTTTTTTTCATTGATTTATGTTTTTTATGATCTTGTATTATTGATATTAAGATAAAATTACCTTAGGGATAACAGCGCAATTATCTTTGAGAGTTCTTATTGACAAGATAGATTGTGACCTCGATGTTGGATTAAGGTTGTTTTTAGGTGAAGGTGCTTAATTAAATTGGTCTGTTCGACCATTAAAATCTTACATGATCTGAGTTCAGACCGGCGTGAGCCAGGTTGGTTTCTATCCAAAATTTTTTTATATTTTCTAGTACGAAAGGACCGTTAATTTTGATTATTTTATTTTTTTTATTGATTATTATTAACTATTTTGGCAGAATATGCGTTAGATTTAGGATCTATTTATGTAATTTATTACAAGTAGTAATCTATATTATTGATTTTTATTTATTTTTTTTGAATTTTGTTTTAATTATTTTAATGGTTTTGTTAAGAGTTGCTTTTTTGACTTTATTAGAGCGGAGGGTTTTGGGTTATGTGCAGCTTCGTAAGGGTCCTAACAGGGTTGGTTATTGTGGTATTTTACAGCCTTTTGGTGATGCTATTAAGTTATTTTCTAAGGAGCAAGTGTTGCCTCATGTTTCTAATTATTTTTTTTATTGTTTTTCTCCTATTTTTAGCTTATTTTTGGCGTTGTTTATTTGGCTTGTATTTCCTTACATTACTTTCTTTTGTTCTTTGGATTTAGGTCTATTATTTATTTTGTGTGTAATGAGATTGGGGGTTTATGGTCTGATAATTGCTGGTTGGTCTTCAAATTCTAATTATTCTTTATTGGGTTCCTTACGTTCTGTGGCTCAAACTGTTTCTTATGAAGTAAGTCTATCTATTATTATGTTGTCTTTATTTGTTTTGATTGGGGCTTATAATTTAGTGTATTTTATTTATTATAATTTTTGATTTTTTATTATTTGCTTCCCCTTATTTTTGTGTTTTTATGGTTCGTGTTTAGCTGAAACTAACCGAACTCCCTTTGATTTTGCTGAAGGTGAATCTGAGTTGGTTTCTGGGTTTAATGTTGAGTATGGTGGAGCTGGCTTTGCATTAATTTTTTTGGCTGAGTATTCTATAATTATTTTTATAAGATTTTTGATTGTTTTATTTTTTTTTGGCGGTGATTTTGACTCTTTATTTTTTTTTTTCAAGTTGGTTTTTATATCATTTTCTTTTTTGTGGGTTCGGGGGACTTTACCTCGTTATCGTTATGATAAGTTGATGTATTTGGCTTGGAAGGGGTTTTTGCCTGTTGCGTTAAATTACTTGTTTTTTTTTTTTGGTTTAAAAATTTGCTTTTTAATTTTTTAATAAAAATTAGAAAAGTTAATAGAAGGTTTTAACTTCTAATTTTATGTTTTCAAAACATATGCTGTTTAGCTTATTAACTAAATAATTATTTTGTCTCATATTTTTGAAACTCATGTGTTTAATAAAAAGTATGAGAAGTAAATTATGGTTAATCCTTGCCCTACACTGATATAAGGTTCTTCTACAGGTTGTTTTCCGATTCATGTTAATATGATTACAGTAGTAACTATAATTCAGAATAAGATTTGGTTTAGAGGATAAAATTGATTTCCTTGGAAATTTGATTTATTATAGAATGGTATAATAAGTGTAATTATGATAGATCTTATTAATGCAATGACTCCCCCTAACTTATTGGGGATTGATCGTAAGATTGCATAGGCAAATAAGAAATATCATTCTGGTTGAATGTGGGGAGGAGTGACTAGGGGGTTTGCTGGGATAAAGTTGTCTGGATCTCCTATTACATAGGGGTACATTAATGAGATTATTATCAATATTATTATAATTATAAGCATTGTAATTGTGTCTTTAATTGAGAAAAATGGATGGAATGGAATTTTTTCTGAGTTTCTATTTATGCCTAAGGGGTTATTAGATCCTGTTTGATGGAGAAATATTAAATGGATTATTCTTATTATTATAATTGTGAAAGGTATAATGAAATGTAAGGAGAAGAATCGTGATAGTGTGGGGTTGTCTACTGCAAATCCCCCTCAAATTCATTGAACGATTTGATTTCCTACATAGGGGATTGCTGACAATAGGTTGGTGATAACAGTGGCTCCTCAAAATGATATTTGCCCTCATGGTAGAACGTAACCAATAAATGCTGTTGCTATAGTTATTAGCAAAATAATTACTCCAACAGTTCATGTTTCTTTTAGTATGAAGGAGTTGTAATATAATCCTCGTCCTACATGAAGGTATAAACAGATGAAGAATATTGATGCTCCGTTTATATGAAGGGTTCGTAGTAATCATCCGTTGTTAACGTCTCGGCATATATGAACTACTCTTTTAAATGCTACTTCAATGTCTGCTGTGTAGTGTATTGCTAGGAATAGTCCTGTAATGATTTGAATTGTTAAGCATAACCCTAATAATGATCCTAAATTTCATCATATTGAAATATTTATGGGAGTGGGCAGATCTATTAGGGAACTATTAGCAATTTTGATGATAGGGTGTGTTTTTCGTAGAGGTGTTTTCATTAGTTTATTTTTCGTAAAGGTCCTTTGTTAAGGTTAGAAATTTTATTTACTGCAATTAGTGCAATGAATAAGTATAATATTATTATAATAGTTAATGTGTATATTGGTTTATTAAAGATTTTATTGAGTATTTGTTCTGTTTTTATTAAATTGATTGTTTCTGTTCTTAAAGTTTCATTATTAATTGTTTTTGTTGTTTTTATGTTAAAAATAATAATTCTAATAATAATTGTTATTGTAACAATGGTTACTATATTGTTTTTGTTTTGTTCATTTGGTGAAATTCTGGTAATGTAGATGAATAGTACTATTATACCCCCGATAAAGATAATTATTAGGATATATATATATCATGATGATTTTGTTAAATTTCTTATTATGAATGTTGTGAATAGGGTTTGTAGTAAGATAATAATAATTATTTGTATTGGTTGTTTTGTATTTATTATGAGTATTCTTGTTATAGTAGATAAAGTGATGATTACTTTCATGCAGAGGGTAGTTTAAAAAATGTTAGATTTGGGGTTTAAAGATGGGATATATAATTCTTCCTCTGAAGTTTTAAGAAAGTTAAATTCAATTTTGATTTACAAGACCAATGTTTTATATTTAAACTATTAAAACTTATTTTTTTGTTGTTATTATTTTTTCTTTTGATTTTTCTTAGTGGATTGTATGTTTTTTCTTCTTTTCGTAAGCATTTATTGTTGATATTATTGGGTTTGGAGTGTATAGTTTTATCTATTTTTTATTATATTTTTTTATATTTAATATTTTTCGATTATGTTTATTATTTTTTAATTATTTTTTTAATTTTTTCTGTTTGTGAGGGAGCTCTTGGTTTATCAGTTTTAGTTAGATTAATTCGTAGATGTGGTAATGATTATGTCTTTAGTTCTTCTTTGTTTGTATGTTAATATTTATATTTTCTTTATTATTTATGATTCCTTTAGTTCTATTAAATTCTTGATGGTTTACGCAGTTTTGATTTTTTTTTTTGTCTTTTATTTTTATTTTTCTTGGTGATTTTAGATTTTTTATTATTAATGTTGGATTCGGTATGGGTGTGGATTTTTTTTCTTGGTTAATAATTTTGTTAAGATTTTGAATTTGTTCTTTAATAATTATATCAAGACAGTCTATTAAAAGTATGGATTATTTTTCTAATTTATATATGTTGGTTGTTTTATTACTAATGTTGTCTTTGTATATTTCATTTTCTGTTATTAATTTATTTAATTTTTATTTATTTTTTGAATTTAGTTTAGTTCCTACGTTGATATTGATTTTGGGTTGAGGGTATCAGCCTGAGCGTGTTAGAGCATCTATATATTTGATTTTATATACTGTAACAGCTTCTTTGCCTCTGTTGTCTTGTATTTTATGAATTGAAAATTATGTAGGAGGTCTTTTTTATTATTTATTATTTGATTTGTGTAATAGTTTCTATTTTTATTTGGCTATAGTTTTAGCTTTTTTAGTTAAATTACCTATATATATATTTCATTTATGACTTCCTAAGGCTCATGTTGAGGCCCCTATTTCTGGTTCTATAGTATTGGCAGGTATTTTATTAAAATTAGGAGGTTATGGTCTGGTTCGTGTTTTTAAATGCATGGTTTTTTTTTCATTAAGTTTTAATTTGTATGTGGTTTTATTTTCATTGTACGGTGGTTTAATAGTTAGTTTAATTTGTTTGCGTCAATTGGATTTAAAGATGTTAATTGCTTACTCTTCTGTAGCTCATATAAGATTAGTTATTTCTGGTCTATTTACTATAAATACTTGAGGTTATTATGGTTCTATTATTATAATATTGGGCCATGGTTTATGTTCTTCTGGTTTATTTTGTTTATCTAATATTTCTTATGAGCGTTTAGGCAGACGTTTATTTTTACTAAATAGGGGAATGATTTCTTATATACCTAGAATGAGATTGGGGTGATTTATAATAAGTGTTTGTAATATATCAGCTCCTCCTAGACTTAATTTGATTGGTGAAATTAGACTTTTAAATGGTTTGATTAGTTATTCTTGATATACAATATTTTTTCTTTTTTTTTTATCATTTTTTGGATGTGCGTATAGATTATTTTTATATAGATATAGTCAGCATGGTAGTTTTTATTCTGGTTTATATAGAGTTTCTTCTTGCTATTTGATCGAGTTTCATTTAATTTTTCTTCATTGATTTCCTTTAAATATTTTATTTATGTGTTGTGATTATTACTTGTAGCTTATATAGTTTAATTAAAATTTTAATTTGTGGATTTAATGATGTGTATTTCACTGTAGGCCTTATGATGTTAAATAACTTTTATATTTCTTCTTTTATTTTTTTTATAAGTGGTTTCTTTTTATTTATAATGAGTTTGATTTTTCTTTATTACGATGTTTCTTTTTTAATTGAGTGAGAGATTTGTTCTTTCAATTCTTCTATGATTTTAATGGCTGTTATTTTTGATTGAATATCTTTAATCTTTATAAGTTTCGTTATGATTATTTCATCAATGGTTTTGTATTATAGAAGCGATTATATAATTACTGATGTTAATTTTGATCGTTTTGTTATTTTAGTAACTTTATTTGTTTTATCGATAATGTTTCTTATTATTAGTCCTAATTTAGTTAGAATTTTGTTGGGGTGGGATGGTTTAGGATTGGTTTCTTATTGTTTAGTAATTTATTATCAAAATGTAAAGTCTGTAAATGCTGGTTTATTAACAGCATTGAGAAATCGTGTTGGTGATGTTTTTATTTTATTGTCTATTTCTTGAATGTTAAATTTTGGTAGTTGAAATTATATTTTCTATTATGATTATTTTTTTAATTCTTTTGATTATTCAATTATTTGTTTTATAGTAATGGTTGCTGGTATAACAAAAAGTGCTCAGATTCCTTTTTCTGCATGGCTTCCTGCTGCTATGGCCGCCCCTACTCCTGTATCTGCTTTGGTTCATTCTTCTACTTTGGTTACTGCTGGAGTTTATTTATTAATTCGTTTTAGACCAATATTGTTTTTTAGAAAGATAAATTCTGTTTTATTATTAATCGGTTGTTTAACTATATTTATATCGGGTGTTGCAGCTAATTATGAATTTGATTTAAGGAAAATTATTGCTTTGTCTACTTTAAGTCAGTTGGGATTAATAATGGGGGTTTTAGGAGCTGGGTATTCTTTAATAAGTTTTTTTCATTTGTTAACTCACGCTTTATTTAAATCTTTACTTTTTTTGTGTGCTGGTTGTTATATTCATGGCTTATTTGATAATCAGGATATTCGTTATATGGGTTCTTTAACTTTATTTATACCTTATACTTCTGCTTGTCTAAATGTTGCTAATTTAAGTCTTTGTGGTTTTCCTTTTTTATCTGGGTTTTATTCTAAGGACTTAATTCTTGAATTTTATTCATTTGGGTTTTTTAATGTAATTACTTTTTTTTTATTCTTTTTTTCTACGGGTTTAACTGTTATGTATTCTCTTCGTTTACTTTATTATTCTTTAATTAGGTTTTTTTCTTTTAATTCTTTATTTAATTTTATTATTGGTCGAGATATGTATTTGGGGATGTTTTCTTTGTTATTGTTTACTGTTTTTGGGGGCTCTTTATTGAGCTGATTGATTTTTCCTGTTCCTGTTTGTGTTTATTTGCCTTTTAGTTTAAAATTATTAGTCATAGTGGTGATTTTATTGGGGGTGTATTTTGGTTATCTTTTGTTTCTGTTGAATTTTAATAGGGAAAGTTTGTGTAGTTCTTCTTTTATAATTAATTTTTTTAGTTCGATGTGATTTATTCCTTTGATTAGAACAAATTTTTCTAGTCGTGTAAGTTTAACTGTTGGCGGGTTATATAGTTCTTTTATAGATTATGGTTGGTTGGAATATTATGGTGCTCAAGGTATTTATAATTTTTTTATTTATTTTATTAAACAATATTTGAATTTATTTGATTATAATTTTAAAACTTTTTTGATAATGTTTTCTTTATTTTTTGTGTTTTTATTTTTTTTAATTCTGTATTTATGTAGTTTAATTAGAACTTTGTATTGAAGATACAGGAGAGGATTTTATGTCCCTTAAGTATTTAAGAATATTGCTATTATTTTTACAGTGAAAGTGTAATGTTTTTTTAAACTACATAAATAGAAATATTAACGGAATTTAACCGCTATTACTTAAAGTTAGCGGCTTTAGTATTGTCTAAATATTTCTTTAATTGGAATTTTGGTTCAGTGATATTATTAACAATAATATGCCTCTTTTTGGCTTCAATTAATAATAAGGGTAATTTACCTGTCTTTCAGGTCGAAACTGAACGCTGATAGCTTCTTATTAAAGATAAATTGATTAATCAATACTTTTTGAGTGCAAATCAAATGTTATATTTAACTATTACCCTATGTAGCTCATTTTAATATACCTTGATTTCATTCATAATAAATTCCTAATAGGAGAATTGTAATAAAAATTCTTGTTGATATTCATCAGTATTTGATTCTTGATATTTTTATAATAGGAATTAATGGTATAATCAAAACGATTTCAACATCGAAAATTAGGAATATTATTCTAATTATAAAAAATTGAATTGAAAATGGTAGTCGGGAGTGTGTTTTGGGATTAAATCCGCATTCAAATGGTGATGATTTTTCTCGATCTGAGATTATTTTTTTTGAAATAAAAATTGAAATGGTCATTATAATTACAGGAATTGCACTTGAGATTATTATGTTGATAATTATAGTTAAGATTATTTTTCTTGAAATTCAAACTTTTTGATTGGAAGTCAAATGTACTTATATACTAGAAAAATATCTACCTCATCAGTAAATTGAGATATATAAGAATAATCATACTACATCTACAAAGTGTCAATATCAGGCTGCAGCCTCAAATCCAATGTGGTGTGAGGCTGAAAAGTGTTCTCATACATGTCGTGTTAAGCATGTTAATAGGAATGTTGTTCCGATAATTACATGAATCCCATGAAAACCTGTTGCTATAAAAAATGTTGTACCGTATACTGAATCTGCAATTGAGAATTGTGCTTCTATATATTCATATGCTTGTAGAATGGTAAAATAAATTCCTAGAATAACTGTTAGAGATAATCTTTTTATTGCTTGTGTTTTGTTGGATTCTATCATTGAATGATGACATCACGTGACAGTGATTCCTGATGATAATAAGATAATTGTATTTAACAAGGGGATATTTATGGGGTTGAATGGTTCAATTCCTAATGGTGGTCATATAGTTCCTAGTTCTACATTTACTGCTAATCTTCTATTGAAGAATGCTCAAAAAAATGATGTGAAGAATAGGATTTCTGATACAATAAATATAATTATTCCTCATCGTAATCCAGTTGACACATTTTTTGTATGTATTCCTTGGTAAGTTCCTTCTCGAGTAATGTCTCGTCATCATTGAATTATTGTTAGTAAAAGTACGGTTATGCCTATGATTATTAGTGTTGATTTTGTTGTATGAAATCATTGGGCTAGCCCGGTTGTTATTATTATACCTCCGATTGCTCCAGTTAGGGGTCAAGGGCTATAATCTACTAGGTGGAAGGGATGATTTGAGTGTGTTTTTATCATTAGTTGATTTCACTTGAATATAGTGTTGTTAATGTTGAGAATACATATGCTTGAATTACTGCAACGGCAGATTCTAGTACTAGAAGTATCATTTGAATTATAAGTATTCTAATTAATAGAATTTCACTTAGTTTATTTCCGGTGTTTCCAAGGAGTGTTAATAATAAATGTCCTGCAATTATATTGGCTGCTAATCGGATTGATAAAGTGCCGGGTCGGATTAATATTCTGATGGTTTCAATGCATACTATGAAAGGTATGAGTAGTCCAGGTGTCCCACTTGGTAGTATGTGTTCAAATATATGATTTGTTTTATTAATCCAACCAAAGATGTTGAATCTTAATCATATTGGTAGTGCTAGTGATAGTGTTATAACTATATGACTTGATCTTGTGAAAATATAAGGGAATAATCCTATGGTATTGTTAATTATGATAATTATAAATAATGAAATAAATATAATGGTTCTCCCCTTATTTTTGTTATTTAAGATGTTTTCGAGTTCGTAGTTTATTTTTTTTATTGTAATATTTATGAATATAGATGGTCGTGTTTTAATTAGTCAAAATGTTGATGGTATTAATAGCATAAACGATCAAGTTCTTAATCAATTTAATGATGTTAAGTTTCTAGTTGAGGGGTCAAATCTTGAGAATAAGTTTGTTATCATATTCAATTTTTAGTTTTTTTTTCTAAATTGTTTTTTTTATTTTTGATATTAGGTTTTTTTATTGTGAATATAATAATGATCATTATTATTATTGCTATTGAGAAGAAAATTATTAGTGGTAATCACATTAGATTTATTATTTGTGGCATTTTTCATTAGAAGTAATTATTTACTATATATTGGTTTAAGAGACCATTGCTTAATTTTCAGCCATCTAATGCAAGAAATACCTTTTGGTAATTTTAAATTGACATTTTAATGTTATTATTTAACTAATTTCTTAGATTGAATTTTTTAATCATTTAATGAATGATTTATTGTTAACTGCTTCAATTGTGATTGGTATAAATCTGTGGTTTACTCCACAGATTTCTGAACATTGGCCGAATAGTAGACCGGGACGTTTAATTAAGAAAATTCTTTGATTTAGTCGTCCTGGTGTGGCATCGATTTTTACACCTAGGTTGGGAATTGTTCATGAATGTAATACATCTGATGCTGATGTAAGGATTCGGATGTTTGTATTAATGGGGAGTACAGTTCGGTTATCTACATCTAGTAATCGGAATGAATCTTGACTTATTTGATCATAATTGATTATAAATGAATCAAATTCTATTTTTTTAAAATCTGAATATTCGTATGATCAATATCATTGTCGTCCAATTGTTTTAACAGTTATTCTTGTTTCTGTTGAGTCATCTATTATGTAAAGTAGATGTAGCGATGGGATGGCAATAAAAATTAATACAATGGCTGGTAAAGTGGTTCAAATGGTTTCAATAGTATGTCCTCTTAATATATATCGTGATGATATGTTATTTACAGCAATTTTAATTATTATATATCTTACTATTAGTGTAATTAGTATAATAATAGATATTGTGTGGTCATGGAAGAATGACAATTGTTCTATTATAGGAGATGAAGAATTTTGTAGTGATATGTTGTTTCATGTAGCCATTTCTAATAAAAGATTATTCTTTATATTTGAAGCTTAAATTCACTGCACTATTCTGCCATATTAGAATATAGTTAAAATAGGAAGTTCAGAAAAACTATGTTCTGTAGGTGGGTTATTTTGGAGTCATTCTATTGATGATAGATTGTTTATTCTAAATATAACTATTCGTTTGTTGATTATTCTTTCTCATAGGATGTAAATGAATGCTATAATTCTGATTATGGAAATAGTAGATCCAGCTCTTGATATTAAATTTCATGATATATAGCAATCTGGATAGTCTGAGTATCGTCGTGGCATTCCGGCAAGTCCTAAGAAATGTTGAGGGAAGAATGTTAGGTTTACTCCTACAAATATTGATATAAATTGTATTTTTAGTAATTTATTATTTAAGGAAAGTCCTGTGATTAATGGGTATCATTGAATAATACCTCCTATAATAGCGAATACTGCTCCCATAGATAAGACGTAGTGAAAATGTGCGACTACGTAGTAAGTATCATGAAGAACAATATCAATTGATGAATTTGCAAGAATTAGTCCTGTTAGACCACCAATTGTAAATAAAAAAATGAAACCTGTTGCTCAACAGATTTCTGGGGTGAATTTGAGATTTGATCCATGAAGAGTTGCTAATCAACTGAATACCCTAATTCCTGTTGGAACTGCAATAATTATGGTCGCTGATGTGAAATAGGCGCGTGTGTCTACATCTATTCCTACTGTGAATATGTGATGAGCTCATACAATGAATCCTATTAAACCGATTGATATTATTGCGTAAATTATACCTAGGGTTCCAAATGATTCATTTTTTCCTCTTTCTTGGTTAATGATATGAGAAATTATACCAAATCCTGGTAGGATTAAAATATATACTTCTGGGTGACCGAAGAATCAAAATAAATGTTGATATAGAATGGGGTCTCCTCCCCCCGCTGGATCGAAAAATGAGGTATTTAAGTTTCGATCAGTTAAAAGTATTGTAATAGCTCCAGCTAGTACAGGTAAAGAAAGTAGTAGTAAGATTGCGGTAATTATTACTGATCATACAAATAAAGGCACTTGATCTATAGTTATTTCTGGTGCCTTTATATTAATAATTGTGGTAATGAAATTAATAGCTCCTAGAATAGATCTCGCACCTGCTAAATGTAATGAGAAGATAGCTAAGTCTACCGCAGCCCCTCTATGGGCGATTGGGCCTGCTAGAGGGGGATAAACAGTTCATCCTGTCCCTGCTCCTGAATCTACAATTCTTCTTGAGATTAATAGTATTAGTGAGGGGGGTAGTAGTCAGAATCTTATGTTGTTTATTCGTGGGAATGCTATGTCTGGTGCTCCAATTATTAAGGGTACCAGTCAGTTACCGAATCCTCCGATTATAATCGGCATAACTATAAAAAAAATCATAATGAAGGCGTGAGCGGTTACTACTACATTATAGATTTGATCATCATTAATTAGGTGCCCTGGCGTACTTAATTCTATTCGGATAATTATACTTAGAGCGGTTCCCACTAAACCAGCTCATGCTCCTAGAATGAAATATAGTGTTCCAATGTCCTTGTGATTAGTTGAGAATAATCATTTTGTGATTAAATGGCTGATGGATAGGCGGTTGATTGTAAATCATCTTATAGAGTAGACTCTTTTAATCAGGTTTTGTATTCAATTATGATTTTAGATTGCAATTCTAAAGGTACGACTGATTCGTTAAGGCCTAAAATTTAATATTTTATTTATAACTTTGAAGGTTATTAGTTTGTATAACTTAAGTCCTTATTTAAGGATAATTGGTGATATTATTAAGCCTATAGTTGATAGTGTATTTATTAATATTATAAGTTTATTTCTATAAGAATTATTTTTTGATCATTTAGTTTCTTTAATGGATATAATTCCCGCTGAAGTAAATATTTTTATATAGAAATATAAAGTGATAGTTGAGGATATGATTAAGGTTGTGGAGATTAAGTATATATTTGATTGTATTAGTTCTTGGATTATGATTCATTTGGGAAGAAAACCGATAAAAGGGGGTATCCCCCCTAAGCTTATAAATGTAAGGGCTACATTTAATTTATTAATTTTATTATTATTTTTTCTATTAAATATTTCGTTGATAAAATTGATGTTAATAGATTTTAGTGAAAGTGAAATTAATGTAGTTAGTAAGGAGTAAATTAGGAAATATCATATTCAATTGATCATTCTTACTTGAATGCTTGCTAGTATTCATCCTAAGTGATTAATTGATGAGTAAGCTAGGATTAATCGTAATGAAATTTGATTTAATCCAAGAATTGCTCCCACCATTGCTGATATAATAATAATGATTGTTATAAATCATTGATCAATGTTGATATAAGATAGTATAATTATGGGGGCTATTTTTTGCCATGTTATGAGTAACAAGCAGTTTTTTCATTCTAAAAATTCTATTACTTCAGGAAATCAAAAATGTATAGGAGCTGCGCCTATTTTTATGAGTAGTCTTGTCGTTATTATAATAATAATAATTTCTTTACATTTAAATGTATTAATTATTAATGTAATAATAGATGTAATAAGTATTACTGAGGCTAATGTTTGTGTAATGAAGTATTTAATTATTCTATTGTTATATTTTGATTGATTAGAAATTAATGGGAGAAATCTTAGTAAGTTAATTTCTAACCCCATTCATACCCCTAATCAGGATGTTGATGTAATTGAGATTATAGTTCTAATAAATAGAATTAGATAAAATATAATTTTAATAGGTGACTTTTTCATTAAAAAGGGGATGTTTTTATTATCCATAAATGGGGTATGAACCCAGTAGCTTATATTAGCTTACCTTTTTATGTTAAAGTGTAAGAGGCACATAAGTTTTTGATACTTAATGAAGTAGTTTAATTCTACTAGACATAATGTAGGTAAAATATTACAAATTTTATCACATCAAGATAACCCTTTAGTTTCAGGCTCTACATT